ATTTTTCCATAGAAATGTATTCGCTCAATCAAAGTTCTAAAAGAAGTTAATCGTAAATAAGAGGATTGTTTACGAATAAGCACTAATAAAATTTCGCACTCAAATACATAAGAATTGTATAGGAACCAAAAGAATCTTTTATTTTCTTTCGAAAAAACATAAATAGATTTCTTCTGAGTAATGGGGAGATTATTCCAATTATGGTATTCGTGAAGAAAGAATTGCAATAAATGTAAAAAGGGAACATCTTGAATCCAGCACTGAAGGATTTGCACCAAGATTTCCATATGGATGGGATGAGGTATTAGTATATCTAAAACATAATTTAAATGCAATAATTTGTCCTCTAAAAAAGGAAAAATTGAATGAATTGATCGTAAATTATGATATTTGGGTATTTCTTTTTTTTCTAAATAAGATACTAATCGAAAGGAAAATGGAATTTCCACAATAATTGCAAAACTTTCTGATATAATTTGAGAATAAAAATGAGAATAAAAAAAAATTTTGTGGGTGTGCCCAACAAATAAATTTTGGTTAGAATAATTAACCGAAGAAATTAAAGAATTCTTTTGATAGATTCGAGTAATTAAACGTTTTACAAGTGATAAACTAGATTTATTATCATAACCAAAAACTTCTACGGGTTCATAAAAAATCAAACCATTTAAACCATGATCATGAGCAAGTGCATAAATATACTCCTGAAACAGTAACGGATATAGGAAATATTGTTGCCAAGATCTACCTTTTTCTAAATATTCTTGTAATTCTTCCATTGACTTCAATTTCTACTTGAACCAGAAACAATAGGTATTTCTTGTATTATCAAATTATACATAGTGCAATGCGGTCAGAACAGAGTATGTATCATGTATGAAAAAAAAAATATATACCCCGGAAGAGTCCAATCAACAGATCTTTTTCCTTTCCCCTTCTATCCAATGGGCCAATGGGTTTATCTTCGTTCTATTAAATTATCAGAGGATAAAAAATCTTTTATTTTTGCAACCCGATCGCTCTTTTGACTTTGGAAAATTTTTTTTGTCAGTATACTGTTTCTTCTACACATTAGTTTCCAATCCATAATAGAAAATAATTAGGATTTTTTTTAAGAATAAAAAAAAGAATCAAAGGCCCATTCACAGGAGACCCCTTCCCCACATCAGGCACTAAGTTATTTTTAACGTTTAATTAGATCGGGAAATTATTCAAATTAAGAATAGAAGCTCGTTGCTTTTTTTTTTACCAGAATTAGAACCATAAAGCTCTATCCATTTATTCACTAGACCAAACTCTAACTGTGAATAGAATATAATAAGAAATTCAAAAAATGAAAATGCAATTCCATTTTTTCTTATTATTTTATTACGACATGCGGTTTTTTCCATCCATTACCTTTCAGGATCAGTCGTGGTCTTATAGACTCTACCAAAAGTCTGGACGAATTCGTTACTTCATCCAAATGTGTAAAAAACCATAATCGCACTTAAAAGCCGAGTACTCTACCATTGAGTTAGCAACCCAGATAAATACGTATATACAAGCGGAAAAAATGGAATTGAACTATACAACTACGTAAAAACATTGAATTTTGAATTCAAAAGAAATATAAAGGAAAGATTGGATGATCAATTAAACAAAATAGCAAAGTGAATTGGATTAAATTAAAGACAGATAAAAAAAATGTAAAAATTCACATTTAAGGACCACCCCCCCCTTTTTTTTATAAAATATAAAAATTTTGGATTTTCGTTAAAAAAATATATCTTGTATAACAAACAGTAAATTTGGCAAACCCATAATTTGAATGAAGTAAAGGAAAAACCCATAAATAAATAAGGATCGAAATAAACGGATCTATTTATCTACGATCAAATTATATTTGTTCGATACACCATTGTCAATATGAATAAATTGTTGAGAAAAAAAAAATGAATAAAAAAAAAACTACATAAAATAAGGATTTGTGTTGGATTGGCACAACAAGAAATATGAGAAATATAAAACATAATATAGAACAAGAAAAGAGCAAATTGTGAGTAAATAATTACCCCACAAATGTATACTAGTTACCTTTATTTTTTTATAATTTTTTTATTTATGAAGCTTTTTCTTTTTTAAATTCTGCTTTTCTTAAAATATCATAAACAGTTCCTGTAGGTTGAGCACCTTTTTCAAGGAAATAACGAATAGCAGGAACGTTTAAATAAGTTTGATTTTGTATTGGATCATAAAAACCCACCTTTCGAAGATCTCTTCCTTCTCGTCGGGATCGAACATCAATTGCAACGATTTGATAGATCGCTCATTGGGATAGATATAGATAAATAACCCCCCCTAGAAACGTATAAGAGGTTTTCTCCTCATACGGCTCGAGAAAAAATGATTCTAATATTTCTGTATATAATGTAAAATATATTAAAAAATTGATGAATTAGACTATGATTTAAGTTTTTTTGTTCTTACTTACATAAAACATAAAAAAAAAATAAAGAAAAAAAGAAATATCATTCGTACTCATAACTCAAGTTGGGTAATTCTGAAAAAGTCCGAAGGTAAATCCTTAGGCATTTCTTGAGTCGTCTCTAACCTCTTTTGTTTGTTTCGTCTCGAATCTATTTTGAGTCTCCATCATTATACTAAAAAAAAATATTGAGACAATTGAAAATAGTGTTTCCTTGTTCCGGAATTCTTTCTCTTTGCTTTTCAAAATCATTAGGTTTAGATATTACTTCGGTGATCCTTACCTCCCCTTTTTCAAAATGGCAGCAACATACCTTTTGTTTTTTGTTATTTCTTTCTATGGAAAGATAATATGAACGATTTATTCCCTTGTAATGTAATATAAATATTTTTTTTTTTATTTTATTTCAAACTTGTTGGGATTTGAATCCTTCAATTTAAAATTGAAATTTCTATATTGAGGATATACTTACAAAGTAGTCTAATTTATTAATTGTTACTAACCCTAGATTCGCCCCCCCGATAAATGAATCAATACGTTTTGCTCGAGCTCCATCATGTACTATTCCTATTTACCAACCCAATACAAATTAGGTTCCTAACAGGAATAGAACAAACTATGTCGATTCAAGAGCATCTTCATTCCTATAGAAAATGGCGGATGTAAGAATCCACAGTGAATTATGTCCTTCAAGTCGCACGTTGCTTTCTACCACATCGTTTTAAACGAAGTTTTACCATAACATTCCTCTCATTTTTAATTTTATTTTGAATCGGTATGGAATTGATTCAATATGGAATCATGAATAGTCATTGGCTCAATGGTACATAATATTTTTTATGTATGTATCTATGGAGAGGTAAATAATTATCTGAAAAAAGTCTTATATTATAAAGGATTTAAGTTATTTCGCCCCTCTATCCTATGGGGTGAAAGAAATTTCTAAAAAAGAAAAAAGAAAAATAAATGGATTTACTTAAATCTAATTAAAATCTTCAACTTAAATCTAATTAAAATCTTCAACAGATCATTCGGGATGTTAAATTATGCAAAAAATTCTTCTCGAACAAATAAACTCTAAATCTCAAAAGAACGGCCCTATGGGTTTTCCAATTCCGGAATAAAATCAGTTATTAACAAAATATAAGCTATTCCAATAACTCGAAAAAGTCATAAGTTTCTCTATATCTATAATATAGATTTTTCAAATTTCTTCGAGTACCCAGGTTCATAAAAAAAAGAGTTTTTGTTTTCATGAGTATGAAATAGAAAAGGATCTTTTTTTCTATTTCAATTCAGAATTACATAATGAATTACATAATGCGAGAATTCACATTTTATGGAACAAAGAGTTTCCATAAGTAACTTACTTCAATATGACTATTTAAATAGTAGTCTCTGAATGGTAATGATATACCCAAAAATTGTTTTGAATTTAGAATTCAATGAAATATCTTTATTTCTACCCGTACACTCAATCGCATTTGTGAGAAACTAAATAAAAAAAGTCTCATTTTTATAGAAAAATCAGAACAAAAGGTGAGATCACATTATATCCAAGATTAAAGAAAAAAATTTCCAAGCTTAAAGATAAATTTGTTAAAGAGAAGAATCTTTCCTTTCTCATGTAGACACTCTGGGACGGAAGGATTCGAACCTCCGAATAACGGGACCAAAACCCGTTGCCTTACCACTTGGCCACGCCCCATTTCGATTTCGAATTTATCTTCGATACTAATAAAGACTAATATTGGTATTAGTCGTTCGTCAATCCCAATTCAAATATATATGAAATATATTACTGCTAGGATTCAACACATGGAAATATAGAAAAAAATGATTGATCATTCCATAAAATTCAATTAAGATATTGTATGAAACTCAAATTCCTTGTATTCTCATTTGAGAATGAAAGGGAAGATTTTTGATTTGAGAGCGTTCGAAGAACAAGAAGGTTTTTTGACCCACCTTTTAATTTTTCCCTCATAAAAAGAACTCAATCAAAATCTAATTTTCTAATCTACAAGAATGAAATGTTTGTTATGCTTAATATCTTTAGTTTAATCTGTATCTGCCTTAATTCTACCCTTTATTCGAGTAGTTTTTTCTTCGGCAAATTGCCCGAGGCTTATGCCTTTTTCAATCCTATCGTAGATGTTATGCCTGTCATACCTGTACTATTTTTGCTCTTAGCCTTTGTTTGGCAAGCTGCTGTAAGTTTTCGATAAAATCTTTAATGCTCCGAAAAATTCATGATTTATCCAAAACAAATTTTCTAAAAATTTCTAAGATCTTAGAAATTTTACATTATGAACCCGCCATTCGAAAATAGAAATTCTTGTATTATATTGAATAACCGCGTGGTGATAAATTTTGATCAACTTATTTCCTCGTTCTGACCTTCCAGTAAACAAGGACTTTCTAAAGTCCCCACAATACCAAATAATGGATATGACCCAAAATTTTTGGTATTTTAGGTAATGAAAGAATCAGAATCTTGCTTTTCTTATTATTATTACATTACAAAAACAAAAAATTCGTAAAAATTACCTTTTTCAAGAAAAGATTTCATTTTCTTTTTGGTTTCTTTTTGGGGTGTTATGTCAACATAGTGTATGTGATAAAAAATAGGCAATCTATTTCCCTTTTCAAAAAAAATCTTGGAGATTGTGTAATGCTTACTCTCAAACTCTTTGTGTATACAGTAGTAATATTTTTTGTTTCTCTCTTCATCTTTGGATTCTTATCTAATGATCCGGGCCGTAATCCTGGACGTGAGGAATAAAAAAAATATTTTGAAAGTCTGAAGCGATCGAGGGGAGCGGAGAGAGAGGGATTCGAACCCTCGGTACAAATAACTCGTACAACGGATTAGCAATCTGCCGCTTTAGTCCACTCAGCCATCTCTCCCAATTTTAATTGCAAATTTTTTATGTGATGTGACAGGCGAAGTAAAAAAGATTTAAATTGAAAAAAGCGCGTTTTTCTTTATTTTTATTATTCAAATTTTATTATTATAATTCGAATTTCTAATACTTAATATAAGACTAAAATAACAGTAATGTAATATAAATATAGTAATATAAATATATTCTATATAAATATATATATTTATATTAAACTAGATAAGAGATCTATTAATTTGATTAGTAATTCAATTTTAGAGAATGTAATAATTCGACACAGATATCTTATCTGCAATAGAATAGATATAGAAAAAAACCTTACTTCCTTGATTTTCATTTTGTAAGAAAAGTCCATTCCCCCGGCCTGGTGAAGTACTGGCCGGGCTATTACATTACTTCTGATGAATCAATCATTTCATAGATCAAATGATTTCATTTTTTGTTTTTATTATATCAAATCAAAGATACTTGTTATTGAAGTTATTGAAGTAACAATAAAGACAATTTTCATCTCCATTCCAAGTGTAATTTCTTAGTATTATTAATATAATACTATAGAATATACTATAGAATATGAAAATGTAAGAATATTCAAATTCTTACATTTTTAGTTTTATTAATTAGTATTAAGTAGTATTTTGAATTTTGAGTCTTTTTTCTCAATTTAGTTAATTATTTAACTGGAAAAAAGCACATACAGATATTAAACAATATAATATCAAAAATGAAACACACATATGTTATAACATAACTCTTTTTTTTGTTCAAGGGACATTGAACTTTTGAGATCCAATTAATCCGAGTTCAAATTCAAAAATCGGTCAGTTGAAGGGGAAGTAAAAAAAAAAATGAGTAATTCGTCGTGGTTATAGTCCAGCTTCAATAATTCCTTCAATTTGGGACTGTCAGTAATGACTTATAACAAGTGAAAAATGAGACTTTTTGCTTTATTATAATTTGAGTATAATTTGGTTATTTTAAAAAACTTTCTGTACTTCGCCTTCAAGTACCCCTGGTCCGGGGGGATGAAGTGTCAACGCTCAAGTTTTAATGAGTCTGATGCTATTAAGATAGCATCTCATTCTTTTGTTCGACAAAAGGTATATTCATATATAATAATGAATATGAAGCGGGTATAGTTTAGTGGTAAAAGTGTGATTCGTTCAATTAATAACTTAAAAAGTTAAGGGGTCTTTCGGGTTTTTCATATTCCGATCAAAAAAAAACTTTATTTCCTGAAAAGAGTTTAATCCTTTTCCTCTCAATAGCATATTTGAGGAAAAATAGAAATTCTCACGATTTGTATCCAAAGTTCAATTTCAATTGAATAAAAGGGTTATAGAGTCGCGAAGCATAATTTTTGAAAAATTGGATCAAATCTTCCAATTAATAAGTATAAGTAAAGGATCTATGGATGAAGATAAAAAACATAAGTGCATTTCCAATCGTAACTAGATCTTCAATTTTTGTCTTGTAAAGGTAAGATTAAAGCCAAATAGCTAGAAAATGGTGGTTTTGGTTTACTAGAATCATCAGCATATTATTTTAGCTCGGTGGAAACTAAATGAAATTCTTTTCCTCAGGATCCCTCGAGTGGAAATAGGGAACGAAGTAACTAGATTAGACGGATTTGGGATAATAGAATCCCCCTCCTCTAGAGGGATCATCTAGAAAGCGAGTGGCTTTGGGTGTCTTTAACAAGAAAAGCTGACATAGATGTTATGGATCTAATTTTTGTTTCTGGGAATACATCAATCTTCCATAAAGGAGCCGAATGAAACAAAATTTTCATGTTCGGTTTTGAATTAGAGACGTTAAGAATGATAAATTAACGTCGACTATAACCCCTAGCCTTCCAAGCTAACGATGCGGGTTCGATTCCCGCTACCCGCCCCATATTCCTTATTCTACATGCATCATCCATTCGAATATGCATTCTTTTTTTTTTTTTTACCTAAAAGAATTTTCATGTATTTTTCTCCAAAAAGAGAAAGGGAGAATGCGAAAGAATAAAATAGGAATGAAAAGCAAAGCGTCCATTGTCTAATGGATAGGACAGAGGTCTTCTAAACCTTTGGTATAGGTTCAAATCCTATTGGACGCAATTTTTTTCCATCTAGTTAAAAA